TTCCGGAAATACCGAAAAAAAGAAATCTCACAGTCGAACTACCAGAATGGTCTATAAATCCGAGTCTTAAGTCATTTTTTTGCTAGGGCTTCGTAGTTCTTATGAACCTAACTCATTGAAATTCCATCCAGTAAAACGGAAGAATTATAAATTTCCAAAATAATAGATAGGAATATCGCAAATAAAGCCATTGCGACTCCCATAAGTGGCGTAGTCCCCCAGCCCGGAGCCACTTTACCATATTCCGAATTCAATGGTTTCAATAAATTCCCTACGGTAGTTTGTCTTGGCCTAGATCTAGAACTACCCTCAACGGTTTGTGTAGCCATAAATCCTATTTAATCATTGGTTGAGATCTGTTGACTTTGTATACCATTCCGTTGTAGTTGTAAATAAACGATCTTATCGTAGATCCATTGTGATCTTGAAATTATCTAAAAATGGAAACAGCAACCCTAGTCGCCATCTTCATATCTGGTTTACTTGTAAGCTTTACGGGGTACGCCTTATATACCGCTTTTGGGCAACCCTCTCAACAACTAAGAGATCCATTCGAGGAACACGGGGACTAGACTAGTTGAAGTAATGAGCCTCCCGATATGGGAGACTCATTACTTCAGTTGATATAATGAAAAATCATTTTATTTTTTTAGTCGGAACCTTAGGCGGTTCTCGAAAAAAGATAGCGAAAAAAATTATCCCTAAAGTCGAGACTAAAAGGAATGTATAAACCAATGCTTCCATAGATTCGATCGTGGTTTACAATTATAGCTTTCACACCTATTCGTTTGAGTGGAATCATTTACCATACCATATAAAAGGGGGGAACGAATCAAAGAAAAGAAGGTGATTCAAGTCAATATTTCTCGGGTACCTTATTCAAATTCAAATAAAAAAAAAAATAGAGGCAAAAGATACCAGAACAATCTTGTATCAAACTACTTGTCTCCTTGTAGTTGGATCTCCAAGTTTTTGGAATGCTCCAAATTCTACTTGAGCATCCAAATCTGGATCAATACCAGCAAAAACATCTCTGAATAAGGTTCTAGCGCCATGCCAAATGTGTCCGAAAAAGAAGAGCAAAGCAAACGTAGCATGCCCAAAAGTGAACCAACCCCTTGGACTGCTACGAAAAACACCATCGGATTTCAAAGTAGCCCGGTCTAATTCAAAAATTTCACCTAATTGTGCGCGTCTAGCATATTTTTTCACAGTAGCAGGATCACTATAACTGACTCCATTGAGTTCGCCACCATAGAACTCAACGGTTACACCTACTTGTTCAACACTATACTTTGATTCTGCCCTTCGAAAAGGAACATCTGCCCTCACAATTCCGTCTCCATCTACCAAAACGACCGGGAATGTTTCAAAAAAAGTAGGCATACGACGTACAAAAAGTTCGCGCCCTTCTTTATCTCTAAAGACGGGGTGTCCTAACCATCCAACAGCTATTCCATCCCCGCTGTCCATTGAGCCTGCTCTGAATAATCCCCCTTTTGCCGGATTATTACCAATGTAATCATAAAAAGCTAATTTTTCGGGAATTTTAGACCAAGCTTCTGATAAACTTAGATTTTCGGCTAGTCCGGCACCAACTCTTCGATATATTTCTTGCTGGAAGTATCCCTGATCCCACTGATAACGAGTAGGACCAAATAACTCGATTGGGGTCGTTGCTGAACCATACCACATAGTTCCAGCAACAACAAAAGCTGCAAAAAAAACAGCAGCGATACTACTAGAAAGTACAGTTTCAATATTGCCCATACGTAATCCTTTGTATAGACGTTGAGGCGGACGGACACTAAGATGGAATAGGCCCGCTAATATGCCCAGTGTACCCGCTGCAATATGATGAGAGGCGATTCCTCCCGGAACAAAAGGATCAAAACCTTCCGCGCCCCACGCTGGACTTACAGATTGTACTTTTCCAGTTAGTCCATAAGGATCAGACACCCATATTCCAGGGCCATATAAGCCTGTTACATGAAATGCGCCAAAGCCAAAGCAAGCCACCCCTGAGAGAAATAAATGAATTCCAAAGATCTTGGGCAAATCCAAAGAGGGTTTTCCCGTACGTTCATCACAGAATATTTCTAGGTCCCAATATACCCAATGCCAGATGGCCGCCAAAAAGCACAAGCCAGAAAACACAATATGTGCCCCAGCCACGCCTTCATAACTCCAAATACCCGGATTCGTTATAGTTCCTCCTGAAATACTCCAACCACCCCACGAATTGGTTATTCCTAAACGAGTCATGAAGGGTATAACGAACATACCTTGTCTCCACATTGGATCAAGGACGGGGTCAGAGGGATCAAAAACCGCCAATTCGTATAGAGCCATCGAACCGGCCCAACCAGAAACTAGAGCCGTATGCATTATATGGACAGAAAGCAATCGGCCGGGATCATTCAATACTACAGTATGAACACGATACCAAGGCAAACCCATGGAAATACCCCTTTCTCAAAGAAAAATAGACACTATGTAACTTTATCGCATTGCACTATGTACCTAACCTTTTCAGCGGATTCTGTATGAGAAAAGGTTACTATTTATTCTATTCCGTTGAAAATAACGGCGGAATTCTGTTCGTAAGAACAAAGAGAAGCAGATCTATTCTATACCCGATAAGTACCAATACGCAATGGGACCAATGCTCCCATTGCGTGGGAACGAATGCATGTATACTTGTTTATTATTCGAACGATCGATCCCTTCATTAAAATTTTTATTTATTCATTATGTCTTCCTCTAAAAACCTTCCAATGTATGTATAAACTAGAATAAACAGAAAAAAAAAATAATAATGAAGACAATAAACTCATTCTTACGTTTCCATATTAAAGTGAAGTATAGTACTAAATTTTTTTTCTTTAATTTAATGCCCATTGGTGTTCCAAAAGTACCTTTTCGGAGTCCTGGAGAGGAAGATGCAGTTTGGGTTGACGTATAGTGCGACTTGTCAGACATATTGGGTCATATGGGATTTACCCGTTTTCTCCACCGATCGAGATATCCTCTGTTTCGCCCAAGAAATATTGTATTGATTGAAGAATCAATTATTCAGAGCGTGAAGTGAAATTAGATCAATTTCTATTGAGGATCAATATTATCAATTATAAGAATTTATGGTTGACTTGGACTAAGAAAATCAAGTATCCAGGCTCCGTTCAGAAAATACCAAATTGGTAATAGTAATATATGTACAATTACCACTTGTAGCATAGACGATTCTTATACTTAATTATAGAGGCGATCTCAAACTGCCATGCCAACCAGTATGATGAATACATCGAATAGTTTGGGGGAGGCGTGAAAGGAATTGAAAAAAGTCGTAGCAAAAAGAAGTGGTACTGAGATCATTTGTCCTATATGTGCAAATATAATTCGGATAGATCTTTCCCCGGAGTAGAACATGAACCTAAAAGAATTGAAAGGACCCAGTCAGGAACAAGAAAATGACATCGTGATTTGAATCTCGACGAAACAATACATCAATGAGAGGTTAATTCAATAAGTTCACTAAATTCTTTTTTTTTTTAGGGAAGGGGGCCAAAACTCATGTTTTTTTGAAAAATAGAAGAAAAAATCCCTTTCATTAGAAAAACAGAAATCTGTTACAAAAAAAAGAGATAGGATTGGAATCGACACATTGATTCTTTTTTTCGCAATTTTTTTGAACCGTATGCATCCAAAGATGCACGTACGGTTTAAAAGGGATACAATTTTGTCCTAATCAACCGACTTTATCGAGAAAGATTACTTTTTTTAGGCCAAGAAGTTGATAGCGAAATCTCAAATCAACTTGTTGGTCTCATGGTATATCTCAGTATAGAAGATGATACTAAGGATCTTTATTTGTTTATAAACTCCCCCGGCGGATGGGTAATACCAGGAATAGCCATTTATGATACTATGCAATTTGTTTCGCCCGATGTACATACAATATGCATGGGATTAGCCGCTTCAATGGGATCTTTCATTCTGGTCGGAGGAGAAATTACCAAACGTCTAGCATTCCCTCACGCTTGGCGCCAATGAGTTTTTATTTGAAAAAAGGAAGAAGACTATGCCTTCGCCGTATCAAATATGAATAATAGGTAATAATAGCATGGCACTTCGAGTTCGATATGAACAAACTATTATTGTTTTTCCTAACATGAGATTTTGTATCGAGATAGTAGTATGAAACAAAGGTTATTTCCGATTTGATCTTCTGTGTCGGGAGTACATTTCAGCGTCACAAACCATTTTTCTTCCACACCAGAAGTATCTTTCTGATATTTATCTTACGAAGAAAAGAATACGAAAATGAAAAAAAAAAAGATCATTTTTCCTTATTTGATCGTATCAAAAAGAAACTTTGGGATTGCTAAATTACAGACGAGATAAATATAGAAAGCAACAGAACCATCATAGTATTTTTTTTGACTCCTACAATACGAAAAGAAGGGTGGTAAATGGATCATTCAACGATCTGAATCGGATGGATTCTTTTTTTTTGCTTCAATATAGAATAGAAGGGAAGAAAAAGGAAATTCCATTGCGGAGCCGTATGCAATGCACAAAAGATGCCTGTACGGATGTTCAATTCTCTTTTTTTTTCTTCTTTTTTTTTAGCCCTTACTTTAGCCCAATCATTCGAGATAGAAGAACCGTTCATGCATGATGTTATATCAATATTATCAGGGTTATGATTCACCAACCTGCTAGTTCTTTTTATGAGGCGCAAGCAGGGGAATTTATCCTGGAAGCGGAAGAACTACTCAAACTTCGCGAAACCCTCACAAAGGTTTATGTACAAAGAACGGGCAACCCTTTATGGGTTATATCCGAAGACATGGAAAGGGATGTTTTTATGTCAGCAACAGAAGCCCAAGCTCATGGCATTGTTGATCTTGTAGCGGTCGAAAATGAAACTACTGGGGATTTTGTGTAAATACGCGATTCCGTTTCAAACCATAATTCGAATTTTCCGTGATTTGATA